AACCCCTCCGGTAAAATAAGAACAGCCCCCACATTCAAACCCCCTTTCTTACCATTAGCAAGAACTTGTTTCACTTGCTTATCATAAGGAATTCGAACAACTGCTTCAAATACAGTATCAGGGAGTACCGTCTGTGGAACCTCAATATCCACGGGCTTATTAGCTAAATGGCAATTGGCACATACAATACGCCCAGTCGCTTCTCGTGGATTTTCATAACCCTGCTGCGCAAAAATGGGATATGCACTTGAAATGGATGTCCGAGTTATGATATATATCATGAGCGATACGGAAATAGATCGAGTAATATGTTCCTTTATCCAAGAAAAAGTCTTTCTAGTTTGCATGGTCTAATCATTGATCCGAAAATTTCTACAATAAATTGGGCAGGTCGCTAGTATAGTTCCCTGTCCACGATTCTGCTATTTATTGGAATCATTTTACTAGAATACTATAGTATAAGTATAGTATGAAAATCCCACGTTTTTAATACTAATACTTATGTAGAACTACAAAGTAAGAAACATTCTAATTCTAATTGGATTAATATCGGCGGATCATTTATCAATCATTCATTGAATGATAAATAACTACAAGTGACGGAGATACACGATTTAAATAACGAAAAATCCAATATTTAAAAATAGTATCGAGAATAACTGGAAAAGTGGAAACAAGACCAGATATAATTTGATCATTATGACCAAATCCAAAATCTTTGTAGACAGAACCAATCATTAGTTCCCAACCGTGGGGTGAATGAAATCCGATACATAAATCGGTTAATAAAAGAATCAAAAAAGCTTTTACTGTATCACTTAAGTTATATAGGAATTCTTGGGTCCAAGAGTTAAGAATAACAAGTTCTTCATTACCTAAAATAGAATAACCGCTTAGAATAACAAAACAGATTAGATTTGTTGAGAAGTGCAAAATCGTATGGATACGATCCTCATTGTGTATCTTGATTAATTGGATCGTTTCTTTATGGATTTCTATAGGAAGCTTTTGTAGATGTGTCTCCGAGTATTCCTTGATCATTTCTTCCAAGAAGAGGATTTCCTCTAATTCTATGAACTTTTCTAGAATACTTTTTTCTTGAATATCATTCAAAAAAATTTCGGATTGACCAGTATTCGACCAATTAGTAACCCAAGATTCCATACTTTTAGTAAATGAGAGAGAAATCCACAGGGGCAGAAATACTATAGATGCAAGATACAAAAGAGGAGTGAATGCTTTCTTTTTTGCCATTTTTTTTTTTCACCTGTGAATTTTGAATTAACCCACTTCATTTGTCGACTCTATGTGATCAAATATTTCTTTCAAACATGAGTTCTAGACAAGGTATCAAACCTATGAATCTATTTTATTTGTGATTTTGTTTGAATCTAGAAAGAATACAGAAATAGACTAAGACTCCACTTCGAATTCGACTGAAGAAATAATACAAAAGAGTGTTTCCAGATATCTCAATTCATCAAATTCCAAACAAAACAAGTGTCTCCTTTCGATGAAAGACAAAAAGAAGTCCTTTAAGGAATGAATATTGTTGAGATTTTGAGACGAAAGAACTCTTTTTCTATCAAAATATCCAATATTTCAAAAAAATTCCAACGATTTCCCATAGTCAAGAATAGAATAATTGAGAGAAAGATATTGTGATGATCAAAAAGTAGATTGACAAAAAGAAAAGAATTTACAAGATATGATTTATCTGCATCTAAAGTCTCACTTAGTTATAGAAAAAAAAGGATTTTCCCTCCTGCGGAGAAAGCATTCGTTCTTCAGCCCAGTCCTTTTCTCAAAAGACTTCAATTGGTACGCGCAAGAAATAGGCCAATTCCGCGGCTTTTTGTTCAATTTCTCGTGGAGTCAAATTCTCATCAGTACGGGTCAACGGAATAGCCCCCCGGCCTCTGATGTCCATATAAAGGATACGGCGAGCATAAATACCCTCTTTAACCTCTATTCTAACGGATTGAATATCTTTTATACGGAATCGGAGGAATATGCGACGATTTTTTCCAGGAAATCCCCAACGAAAAATACACACCATTCCTTCCTTTCTATCGAATTGATCATAACCACTACCTACATTCCAGGAAATTGTGCACCACAAATAGGAACTAATAAAGAGACCCGCGATCCCGTAGAAAGACATCACGATCCCTTGTGGAAAAAAAAGGATTTGCTGAGACGGAACAAAAGATATCAAATTTCTACCAAGATAACTGGAAGTTCCAACCAATAAGAATCCTAATGAACCTAAAAAAACGATAAGGGCCCAGCAAAAATTACTTAGTTTTCGAGACCCCGTTATAAGTTCTATCCATATATGTTCTGATCGCCAACTCATACTTGATCCGATTGCATTTTATTGGAATTGAGAGAATACCCCAAATGGTTTTGACTTTACTTTTTTTGTTTCCGAATGAACTCTCATCAACTAGCACTAGTTTAATGTGAACTAGCACTAGTTTGATGGGAACCTTTAGGAGTAATTCCTCAAATTGGTTAGATCTAAAATAATAACATACCCTTCCTATGATCCCAATATACATATATACATATAGATGCACCAACTTTACATTTTAGGTATCCAGTGATCCTGATCTATTTCAAACTAGCTAGAATTCAGTTACCCATAGATCATTTTCTGCAGGCATAAGAGCTTTTTCCTTTATGTTCGGCAGAAATCGTATGTTCTACCCTATTTTCCCGAAATAAATATATGTGTTATGCTACAAGTCTAAGTTTCAAAAAAACGGATGAGATTGGGGCCCCTCAGATCTAAACAATCTTGTTTTTTTGAACATGAAGAAATAAAGAAGCCATTGCAATTGCCGGAAATACTAGGCCTACTAAAGGCACAAAAATGGAGGGAAAGTAGAAAGTTGTCATAAAATGGGTACCTCGATTTACTATTTGTACCTGTTCTTATTTTTTTTAATATCATATTTTTTGATTTATACTAATTATAATTAATAATTGTAATTAGTATGAATTCGTAGTTATTATTAATTAATTCAATTTGAAAATTCTTATTACAGATATAAGTATCTAAGTGAGTATATAGAATAAGTCCAAGGAACGTAGAACTAAATAAATGGACTTATTCATCTATCTACATGAAAGATACATATGATAATCCATTTGATTATTTTTCTTCATTTCTTTGTGTTTTGTTCTTGTCTTCGAATTTAATAAGAGTTTCTTAGAAATTATCGAAAGATTCATTAGAATGCGGCACAACCGGATATCCATTTTTTCTATATTTGAATTTGATTCTATACGTAAGACAAAATTCGTTTTATTTACCTAATTTCACGAAAGGAAGAACTCGTGTTTTTATCTTGTTGATAGAGACTTCTTAATTAGTAATCGGGAATCTAGGTAAAAAAAAGAGTTATCCGCAACTTTCACTTTTGATTCTTTCTACAATTAGATCTTAGGTCACCAAAGAAAACTTCATTCTTAGTTACTTTGATTCCGATAAGCAAACAAGTAGTTTGCTACAAATAAAAGAATTCAACCTAGTGCGTTGAATTGGAATTCAAGGGAAAGAAGGCGTGGAGCTTAAATAACTCACTTAGAACGCTTTTTAAAAGATTACGTGGTACGATTAGGTCAAATAAGCCCTTCTGGAATAAATATTCAGCCGCTTGTGAACCTTCGGGTATTGTTTTATTCAATGTTTGTTCAATTACTCTTTTACCCGCAAATGCAATGTAGGAATTTGGTTCGGCAATAATAATATCTCCCAACATACCAAAACTAGCTGTTACCCCACCAGTAGTAGGAGATGTAAGGATTGATACATACAATAACTTTTTATTTGATTGGTAATCATATAAGGCAGCCGATATTTTAGCCATTTGCATCAAGCTCAAACTTCCTTCTTGCATACGCGCCCCCCCCGAAGCGCACACTATAATAAGAGGTAGAAATTGATTGGTAGCGTACTCAATCAAACGGGTTATTTTCTCCCCGACTACGGATCCCATACTACCCCCCATAAATTGAAAATCCATAACCCCAATTGCTACGGGAATACCATTTAGTTGACCTACGCCTGTTTGAACAGCCTCGGTTAATCCTGTCTTTCTTTGATAAGAATCAATACGATCTTTATAAGGCTCCTCCTCCGAATGAAATCCAATGGGATCCAGGGAGACCATGTCTTCATCCATAGGATCCCAAGTACCGGGGTCGATCGAAACTTCGATTCTTTCTGAACTACTCATTTTCAAATGATATCCACATTGTTCACAAATATTCATTTTTGATTTAAAAAATTTCTTATAATTTAATCCATAACAATTTTCGCATTGAACCCACAAATGCTTGTATTTTTGAGTTGCATCGAGATCACTAGACCTTTCTCTTAGAGTTAAATCACTACTCTTCGCGCGGGTTCGTATACTGGGCCTCCCACCTTCACTACCCCTACTAGTTTGATGTTTATCAAAAACGCACCTAGAAATGTAACTGTCACTACTATCACTTACAGTGGACGTATCAAGACAGATTTGAGACTGAAGATAACTGTCAATGCAACTAGTAATATGATTATTCCAACTAGATTGAGTATCGTACATGTAACGATTGGATAAGGAATCTTCATTCGTAGATCCATTATTCATATAATTCGAATTGCGATAACTAGAAAAAGAATTTTCCAGTTCACTCAGAAAAGAACGATCGTTGTCAATCTCAAAAATCTGATTTTCAATATCAAAATAGATAGAATAACTGTCTCCATTACTATCCCTAACTAAAAAAGTATCATCAGAGATGAAATTCCGAATGTCTTTGGCGCCAAATAAATGATCGACATTACTGTAACTAGAATTGTCACGACCGCTCCAACTATGAATGCTTTTAGCCCTACCTTTTCTATTCGGATCTTCGCTTTCACTAGTATTTTCAATAGGACCAAGATTGTCCGTTAATTTCTTTATCCCAGATCTGCGTTCTAACTCCTTCTTAAAGACCAT